GTGCGGTCTTTATTGACCGAACGGGAACGAGAACACATCGATTCCGAAGACCGAATAAAAAGTTTGAATTTTTTATTCGATGCAGTTATAACGGATCCCAATGATCAAAAAATTAGAAAAAAAGCGATAAAAGAAATTAGTAAAAGAGTTCCCCGGTGGTCATACAAATTAATCGATAATGTATACCAAGAACTGGGAGAATACGACGAAAATGTAAGAGGGAAACATGCATTTCGTTCACGAAAAGCCAAACGTTTAGTGGTTGCTGTTGATCACCAGACAAAAGGGGATGTGTCTTTGCCCCATTATTTGGAACAATCGGATTTTCGTCGATATATAATAAAAGGTTCCATGCGCGCACAAAGACGTAAAACCGTTATTTGGAAACCAGTTCAAGCAAATGCCCATTCCCCTCTTTTTTTGGACAGAATAGACAAAACCCTTTATTTGTCTTTTGATATTTCCCAACTGATGAAAGTAATTCTTCGAAATTGGATGGTAAAAAATAAAAACCAAAAACTTTCTGATTATACAAACGCAAAGACAAGAAAATTGGACAAAAAAGAAAAAAAGAAGCTCAAAGGCGAAAGATACCAAAGACAAGAAATGGTACGTATAAAACAAGCAGAAGGATGGGATAAGCGTTTACTTACTCGAATACTAAGAAGTTCTATGTTAGTAATCCAATCGATTCTTAGAAAATATATTGTATTACCGTTATTGATAATAGCTAAAAATGTGGTTCGCATACTATTATTCCAAGATCCCGAGTGGTCCGAGGATTTTAAGGATTGGAATCGTGAAATTTATGTTAAATGCACTTATAGTGGTGTTAATTTATCTGAAACAGAATTTCCGAAAAACTGGTTAATAGAAGGTATTCAGATAAAGATCCTATTCCCCTTTCACCTGAAACCCTGGCACGGATCTACGATACAATCCTCTCATAAAGATCCAAAAAGTGAACAAGAAACTGATGTTTGTTTTTTAACAATTTTTGGGCTGGAAACTGACATGCCGTTCGGTTCTCCCCAAAAACGACGTTCCTTTTTTGAACCCATTTTTAAAGAACTAAAAAAAAAAATTCGAAAATTGAAAACTAAGTCTTTTATAGTTTTAAGGGATTTTAAAGAAGGCAAAATAAAAGAACTTTCAAAAATAAACTTGAGAGAAATCGAGAAATTGAGGGAAACTCAAAAAAATTCGATAATCAGTAAGCAGATGATTCACGAACCGTCTATTGAAATTTCATCTATGGATTGGACGAAATTATCCCGGACTGAAAAAAAAATGAAAGATCTGACTAATAGAACAAGCAGAATCAGAAATCAAATATATAAAATTACAAAAGAAAAGAAAAAAGGATCGCTAACTCAAGAAACAAATATTAGTTCGAACAAACCAACGTATTCTGTTAAAATATTAGACCCATCAAAAAGGATTTGGCGGATATTAAAAAAAAGAAACGCTCGATTAATCCGTAAATCCTATTTGTTTCTAAAATTTGGCATTGAAAAGATATACAGAAATATTTTTATATCTACCCTTACTATTCCAAGAATCAATACAAAACCTTTTCGTGAATCAACAAGAAAACAAATGAAAATTATTGAGAAAAACATCCACAATAATGAAGCAAATCCCGAAAGAATTAATAAAACAAATAAAAATAGAATTATTTCGACTATCCAAAAATTGATTTCTAAGACTAGTAATAAGAATTCAAAGATTTCTTGTAATTTATTGTCTTTTTCACAATCACAAGCATATGTATTTTACAAATTATTACAAGTCCCAATTTTGAACTTTTATAATTTAAGACCCGTTCTTCAATATCACGGAACATCTCTATTTCTTAAGAATGAAATAAAAGATTTTTTTGAAAAACACGGAATCTTTAATTACCAATTAAGACATAAACCCCTTTGGAATTTTGGAAGGAATACACGAAAACACTGTTTAAGCGGGCATTATCAATATGATTTATCTCGGATTAAATGGGCTAGATTAGTACCACAAGAATGGCGAAATAGAGCCAATCAACACTGTATGGCTCAAAATAAAGATTTAATTAAAAGAGATTCGTATGAAAAAAATGGATTAACTCATTACGAAAAACAACATTTTTTTGAAGCAGACCTATTACGTAATCAAAAATCGAATTTTAAAAAACACTATAGATATGATCTTTTATCATATAAATCGCTTAATTATGAAGATAAGAAAGACTCGTATATTGATAGATCACTAGTCCAAGTAAATAATAAAGAAGAGTATTATTCTAATTACAATAGAAAGAAAGTAAAATTGTTGGCTATGCTGGGAAGTATCTCTATCAATAATTATATAGGGGAAGATGATATTATGGATATGGAAAAATTCTTGTATAGAAAATATTTTGATTGGAGAATTCTTAATTTTTGTCTTAGAAATAAGGCCAATATGGAAGCCTGGGTTGATATGGATACTGGTACCAGCAGTAATCAAAATACTAGGATTGGGTCCAATAATTATCAAAAAATTAATGCAATTAATAACAGAGTCCCCTTTTATCTTACAATTCATCAAGATGAAGAAATTAACCCATCCACTCAAAAGGGGTTCTTTTGTGATTGGATGGGAATGAATGAAGAAATACTAAGTTGTCCTATATCAAACCCAGAATCTTGGTTCTTCCCAGAATTTGTACTACTTTTTAATGCATATAGAACGAAACCCTGGATTATACCAATCAAATTACTTCTTTTCAATTTTAATGGAAATAGTAAGAAAAATAGAACCGGAAAGAAAGAGGCGGATCTTTTTATATCACCTACTCAAAAAGAATATTTTGAATTATCGAATCAAAGTAAAGAAGAAAACGAACTCGCAGACCAAGGAACTCCGAGATCGGATGCACAAAAGCAAGTAATTCTTGGATCAGTTCTCTCAAACCAAGAAAAAGATGGTGAAGAAAATTATACGGGATCGGACATGAAAACCCGTATAAAGAAAAAGCAATCCAAAAGAGAAACCGAAGTACAGCTCGATTTCTTCCTAAAAAGATATTTGTGTTTGCAGTTGCGATGGAGGGGGGCTGTTTCTTTCAGAGAAAAAATACTCAATGATATGCAAGTATATTGTCACCTGGTTCGACTAATAAATCCTAGCGACGTTGCTATAGCCTCTATTCAAAGGGGAGAAATGAGTCTGCCTATTTTGATCACTAAGAAGAAGTTCGCTCTTAAAGAATTGACGAAAGGGGGAATGCTTATTATCGAACCCCGTCGTTTGTCTGTAAAAAATGATGGACAATTTTTTCTATATCAAATCGTAGGTATTGCATTGGTTCATAAGAATAAGCGCAAAATTACTAAAAGATACCAAGAAAAGGGCTATGTTGATAAAAAAGATTTTGATGAATTCATTGCAAAACATCAAAAAATGACTGGAAATAGAAACAAAAATCATTATGATTTGCTTGTTCCTGAAACTATTTTACTCCCTAAACGTCGTAGAGAATTAAGAACCCTAATTTGTTTCAATTCGAAGAATCAAAATGGTATGCAGAAAAATCCAGTATTTTTTAATAACGGAAAGGGCGGCGGCCGCGTTTTGGATAAAAACAAAAATCTTGCTCGAGAGAAAAATCAACTAATTCAATTAAAGTTCTTTATTTGGGCCAATTCTCGATTAGAAGATTTAATTTGTATGAATCGGTATTGGTTTAATACCAATAATGGGAGTCGTTTCAGTATGGTAAGGGTCCATATGTATCCACGATTGAAAATTCGTTAATAGTGTGCTTTTCCTATCTATCATGTCCCATTTTGGGATATGAAAACAAAGAAATGTATACATGTCTTGTCTTCCATTCCAGTCTGATACAAGATACCAAATTAATGGCGAACATTTTAATTAGATCCATAAATGAATCAAGAAACTCTTTTTTTTAGGTCCAAATTTTTCTCTTTTGCCGAAATATCCATCCTTTTAGATGCCTAATCAAATTGAAAATTGGATTGATTATTGATATTGATTTTCTAGCAAGTTCATAACGAACTTAAGATTATTGTGTATATCAAATTGAAGTAACTAGTATTATTATTACTGATCAGTAAAATTCATCTTAAAAAAGGAAGGGGGAGGGGTTTCGTTTTATGGTAAAAAATGCATTCATCTCAGTTAGGGTTCAAGAAAAAAAAGAAAAAAACAGCGGATCGGTTGAATTTCAAGTATTTCGTTTCACCAACACGATCCGGAGACTTACTTCACATTTAGAATTGCACAGAAAAGACTATTCATCTCAAAGGGGTCTACGTAAAATTTTGGAAAAACGCCAACGTCTACTAGCTTATTTGTCAAAGAAAAATAGAGTACGTTATAAAGAATTAATTAGTAAGTTGAATATCCGGGAGTCAAAAAATCGTTAATTTGAAATTTGAAAAACAATTTCGAATTATTTGATTTTGACTGTTGATGAACTTCTTGTTGTTTTCAACAATTCATGTAAGAATGAATCGAGGAAAAACCTATGAGTATACTAGCTACAGAAAAAGAAAAAGAATTTATGATAGTCAATATGGGACCTCACCACCCGTCAATGCATGGGGTTCTTCGTCTCATCGTTACTCTAGACGGTGAAGATGTTATTGACTGTGAACCAATATTGGGTTATTTACACAGAGGGATGGAAAAAATTGCGGAAAACCGAACAATTATACAATATCTGCCTTATGTAACCCGTTGGGATTATTTAGCTACTATGTTCACAGAAGCAATAACTGTAAATGGACCAGAACAGTTGGGAAATATTCGCGTACCTAAAAGGGCCAGCTATATCAGAGTAATTATGTTGGAGTTGAGTCGTATAGCTTCCCATCTGTTATGGCTTGGCCCTTTTATGGCAGATATTGGTGCACAGACTCCTTTCTTCTATATTTTCAGAGAAAGAGAATTAGTATATGATCTGTTCGAAGCTGCCACCGGTATGAGAATGATGCATAATTATTTTCGTATCGGAGGAGTAGCAGCTGATTTACCCTATGGTTGGATAGATAAATGTTTGGATTTCTGCGATTATTTTTTAACAGGGGTTGCTGAATATCAAAAACTTATTACGCGAAACCCCATTTTTTTAGAACGAGTTGAAGGAGTAGGCATTATTGGTGGAGAAGAAGCAATAAATTGGGGTTTATCAGGACCAATGCTACGAGCGTCTGGAATAGAATGGGATCTTCGTAAAGTTGATCATTATGAGTGTTATGACGAATTTGATTGGGAAGTCCAGTGGCAAAAAGAAGGGGATTCCTTAGCTCGTTATTTAGTCCGAATCGGTGAAATGACGGAATCTGTCAAAATTATTCAACAGGCTTTAGAAGGAATTCCGGGAGGCCCCTATGAAAATTTAGAAATCCGCTGCTTTGATAGAGAAAGCGATCCAGAACGGAATGATTTTGAAAATAGATTCATTAGTAAAAAGCCTTCTCCTACCTTTGAATTGACAAAACAAGAACTTTATGCGAGAGTAGAAGCCCCAAAAGGAGAATTGGGAATTTTTCTGATAGGGGATCAAAGTGGGTTTCCTTGGAGATGGAAAATTCGCCCACCGGGTTTTATCAATTTGCAAATTCTTCCTCAGTTAGTTAAAAGAATGAAATTGGCTGATATTATGACGATATTAGGTAGTATAGATATCATTATGGGGGAAGTTGATCGTTGAAATGATAATTGCTACACCCGAAGTACAAGATATCAATTCTTTTTCCCGATTGGAATCCCTACAAGAGGTCTATGGGATCCTATGGGTGCTTGCCCCTATTTCGATTTATGTATTGGCAATCACAATCGGTGTCCTAGTAATTGTGTGGTTAGAAAGAGAAATATCTGCAGGAATACAACAGCGTATTGGGCCTGAATACGCCAGCCCTTTGGGAATTCTTCAAGCTTTAGCCGATGGGACAAAACTCCTTTTCAAAGAAAACCTTCTTCCATCTAGAGGAAATAGTAGTTTATTCAGTATTGGTCCATCTATAGCAGTCATAGCAATTCTACTAAGTTATTCAGTAATTCCTTTTAGTTATAACCTTGTTTTAGCTGACCTCAATATCGGTATTTTTTTATGGATTGCCATTTCAAGTATTGCCCCTATTGGACTTCTTATGTCAGGATATGGATCAAATAATAAATATTCCTTTTTAGGTGGTCTGCGAGCTGCTGCTCAATCGATTAGTTATGAAATACCATTAACTTTATGTGTTTTATCAATATCTCTACGTGTGATTCGCTAAAACCTAAGCTTTTCGTTCTAGAAAAAAAAGAACTTGAATAGAAATCCTCATTTTTTTATTCATTTATTGACTCTTTAGGTTAATAAAAGAAATTAGATAGTTATATATGAGTGAAAGAAAACACCTTCGAAATTCGCAGTAAACGTGGATTAAGTCTCATTTCCTATGTACAAGCGTTAAGGATAAGTAAACAAAAGTAAAAGTGGAGGAAGCCCTTACCCCAAGACAGGTCGATTGATCATCCTAGCTTGAAGCGGGCTTAAAAGACCAACCCTATAGAATTTTCATTTTTCATTAGCTATTGTATGTATTACAATATATATTAGATATATTAGGGGGGTTGAATAGGGGGTTGAAAACGCAAAGCGGGGGGATAGGAAGGAACACCAAAATACACACAACGGGTTAGTAATGTAGATTATGTCAATTATCTAAAAGGATACTTCTGCATAACATAAAAGAATACTAATTGGGGCTTTAAGTTGGTAGAAACGATCAGGCAGTACTCCCCACAATTCCGATCCAGAGCATGCTCCTATCCGCCAGTTAAAGAAATAACTATCAGGAACGAAATAATCCTTTACCCCCTTTTAAGCCCCATTTTATCTCAGAAAGAAGAAGAGGAACAAAAAAATAGAAAAAATACAATTACAATCTAAAAGAATCCTTTCTTTCATATATTGATAGAAATCAAATTCGTGTCATGATTCATGAACTAGTGTAATGGCGAATTCTTTTTCGTAATCGAAAATAAAAGGATGGGTTGAAATATCGAGTGATATTTCTACAAGAGTATTTTATTGAAGGGTTGATTAAGTTATTACTCAACACAGAAAATTTGAAATTCGTAAAGGATGAGATTAATTCAGAAATACTGTTTTTTTATCCTTAGAGCAGACAGAATTCCAGTGGTATAATTGGGGATCCTCCGCTAGATTTTGACTTTATCCATCCTATAACCATATAAAAATCAAAATAACTAATACCGGTCCGGTCCTTACATTTATTTGTGGCCCTGAGGAGCCGTATGAGGTGAAAATCTCATGTACGGTTTTGTAATAGCGATGGAAACCGTAATGTTACCACCGACTATGATTATCTAACAGTTTAAGTACAGTTGATATAGTTGGGGCGCAATCAAAATATGGTTTTTGGGGGTGGAATTTGTGGCGTCAACCTATAGGGTTTATCGTTTTTCTAATTTCTTCCCTAGCGGAATGCGAGAGATTACCTTTTGATTTACCAGAAGCGGAAGAAGAATTAGTAGCCGGTTATCAAACCGAATATTCAGGAATAAAATTTGGTTTATTTTACGTTGCTTCCTATCTAAATCTACTAGTTTCCTCATTATTTGTAACAGTTCTTTACTTGGGAGGTTCGAATCTTTCCATTCCATACATATTTGTTCCTGGGCTGGTTGAAATAAATAAAGCGGATGGAATCTTTGGAACGACAATTGGTATCTTTATTACATTAGCTAAAACTTATTTGTTCTTGTTCATTCCTATTGCAACAAGGTGGACTTTACCGAGACTAAGAATGGACCAACTATTAAATCTTGGCTGGAAATTTCTTTTACCTATTTCTCTCGGTAATCTATTATTAACAACTTCTTCCCAACTCCTTTCGCTATAAAGATAAAGAAAAAAAGGAATACAATATTCGCTACTTGTCTCAAACAAGAGAAAGAAATAAACTCAAAACATTCATAGATATTCACAATATGTTCCCTATGGTAACCGGTTTCATGAATTATGGTCAACAAACAATACGAGCTGCAAGGTACATTGGTCAAAGTTTCATGATTACTTTATCCCAAGCAAATCGTTTACCTGTAACTATTCAATATCCTTATGAAAAATTAATCCCATCAGAGCGTTTTCGTGGTCGAATCCATTTTGAATTTGATAAATGTATTGCTTGTGAAGTATGCGTTCGGGTATGTCCTATAGATCTGCCTGTTGTTGATTGGAAATTTGAAACAGATATTCGAAAGAAACGATTGCTTAATTACAGTATTGATTTTGGAATTTGTATTTTTTGTGGTAACTGCGTTGAGTATTGTCCAACAAATTGTTTATCAATGACTGAAGAATATGAACTTGCGACTTACGACCGTCACGAATTGAATTATAATCAAATTGCTTTAGGTCGTTTACCAATGTCAGTAATTGACGATTTTACAATTCGAACAGTCTTGAATTCGCCTCAACGAAAAAACGTCTAAACCTTTTTAATTTCGAATTACTAAGGTTCAGTTTTGGTATAGTTGGTATAAAGGGATAAGGTTGTTTTTTTGCTTGGTCAATAACTCAAAATCCCAACTTTTGATTGGTTGATGAGAAGTACAACTACATTTGTATTGAAATGAAATGATATATAGACAGAAGCTTTTTCGAACTATATAGCTTCAATTTCAAATTGGCATTTAGAATAACGAAAAGAACGAAATTGATCCCAGAACTGTATCCGCATCAATTCCCACTTAGTAGATTCTAATTTCATTGAATTGGAATTGAGAATGTCTCATAAATAATTTTTCCTGGTCGGCTCAATAAGGTCATGAAAAAGATTTCGATTTATTTATCTCCTATTTTAATATAATGGATTTGCCTGGACCAATACACGATTTTATTTTAGTTTTTCTGGGATCGGGTCTTATATTAGGAGGTCTGGGAGTGGTATTATTTACCAACCCAATTTATTCTGCCTTTTCCTTGGGATTGGTTCTTGTTTGTATATCATTATTCTATATTCTATCAAATTCCCATTTTGTAGCTGCCGCGCAACTCCTTATTTACGTGGGAGCTGTAAATGTTTTAATCATATTTGCTGTAATGTTCATGAACGGCTCAGACTATTCCAAAGATTTTCAGTTGAATCTTTGGACTATTGGCGATGGTCTTACTTCTCTGGTTTGTACAAGTATTTTTTTTTCGCTAATCACTACTATTCTCGATACATCGTGGTACGGGATTATTTGGACTACACGAGCCAACCAGATTATTGAACAAGATTTGATAAGTAATAGTCAACAAATTGGAATTCATTTATCAACAGACTTTTTTCTTCCATTTGAACTCGTTTCAATAATTCTTTTAGTTGCTTTAATAGGTGCAATTGCCGTGGCGCGTCAATAACAAATCTTTATAACTAGGAACAGCAATCCCAATTCGACTTTTTATGTGTTATCACATTCATTATGTGTTATCACATTCATTTCCCTTAAATTCTTGTAAAGTCTAGTTGAATACTATTCACAGATCAATAGAAAATCAAAATAGAATTTTTTTTATTCGATCTATTACCAAATGGATTCTTTTGTTCCGTACCTGGTATATTCTAAGCAACCAAATCACTTGCATTATTATTATTGTTCAGATTGAAATGAATCGAAATTGGTACGGAGTTGGTTAATGATGCTCGAGCATGTACTTGTTTTGAGTGCCTATTTATTTTCGATTGGCATCTATGGCTTGATTACGAGCCGAAATATGGTTCGGGCCTTGATGTGCCTTGAACTTATACTAAATGCAGTTAATATCAATTTTGTAACATTCTCTGATTTTTTTGATAGTCGACAATTAAAAGGAGATATTTTTTCAATTTTTGTTATAGCTATTGCAGCCGCTGAAGCAGCTATCGGATCAGCTATTGTTTCGTCAATTTATCGTAACAGAAAATCGACGCGTATCAATCAATCGACTTTGTTGAATAAGTAGTATTTATAAATCATAATATTCCTAAATTGAATTTAGGATATAGAATATGCCCTAATTTCGATCCTGTTTGTGAAACTGTAAGAAATCAAAGTATCTTTGTTCCCTTGATCCAGAAGTGGATTAATTAGCAAAATTATGGTAAATCATTGATTCATCTGGTGTTTAAATATGACATTTCAAAATTGACTAGATCGAAAATGAAAAAGTTCAAAACAAAAATAGATAGATCCAATGTCACATTCAGTAAAGATTTATGATACATGTATAGGGTGTACTCAATGTGTACGAGCTTGCCCCACGGATGTATTAGAAATGATACCTTGGGACGGATGTAAAGCAAAGCAAATTGCTTCTGCTCCAAGAACAGAGGACTGTGTTGGTTGTAAGCGATGTGAATCCGCCTGTCCAACGGATTTCTTGAGTGTTCGAGTTTATTTATGGCATGAAACAACCCGAAGCATGGGTCTAGCTTATTGATATTGATACGTTCCCGAAAAACCCACTTGAATCCGTTTTGAATACAGTTTTTTTTTTACCGATTACCGACAAAAACCCGTACTCGAAAAAGAAAAAAAAAAATACGAATATATTCTATTTTCGAGTTTCGAGCACGGGTTTTTCTGGGCCAAGTGTATCTTGTCTTTACCACGAATTATTTTCCTTGGTTAACACTAATTGTAGTTTTTCCGATAGCCGCGGGTTCTTTAATTTTTTTTCTCCCTCATAGAGGAAATAAGGTGACTAGAGGATATACAATATATATATGTGTCTTAGAACTCCTTCTAACGACCTATGCATTCTGTTATAATTTCCAATTGGACGATCCATTAATCCAGCTGGCAGAGGATTATAAATGGATCACTTTTTTTGAGTTTGACTGGCGATTGGGAATAGATGGACTTTCCATAGGACCCATTTTACTGACGGGATTTATCACCACTTTAGCTACTTTAGCGGCTCGGCCAGTTACTCTGAATTCCCGACTATTCCACTTCCTGATGTTAGCGATGTACAGCGGTCAAATAGGATCATTTTCTTCTCGGGACCTTTTACTTTTTTTCATCATGTGGGAATTAGAATTAATTCCCGTTTATCTACTTCTGTCCGTGTGGGGTGGAAAGAAACGCCTTTATTCAGCCACAAAATTTATTTTGTACACGGCAGGAGGCTCCGTTTTTCTTTTAATAGGAGTTTTGGGTATCGGTTTATATGGTTCCAATGAACCAACATTAAATTTGGAAACATTAGTTAATCGGTCGTATCCTGTGGCACTGGAAATAATATTCTATATTGGATTTTTTATTGCTTTTGCTGTCAAATTGCCAATTATACCCTTTCATACGTGGTTACCAGACACCCACGGAGAGGCACATTACAGTACTTGTATGCTTCTAGCCGGAATCTTATTAAAAATGGGAGCATATGGGTTGATTCGAATCAATATGGAACTATTACCGCACGCTCATTCTATATTTTCCCCCTGGTTCATGATAGTAGGTACCGTGCAAATAATTTATGCAGCTTCAACATCTCCCGGCCAACGGAATTTAAAAAAAAGAATAGCCTATTCCTCTGTATCTCATATGGGTTTCATAATTCTAGGAATAGGCTCGATAACCGATACAGGTCTCAATGGAGCCGTTTTACAAATAATTTCTCATGGGTTGATTAGTGCTGCACTTTTTTTCTTGGCAGGAACGAGTTATGATAGAATACGTTTTGCTTATCTAGACGAAATGGGCGGACTAGCTATACCAATTCCAAAGATCTTCACGCTATTCAGTATCTTATCGATGGCCTCCCTTGCATTACCCGGCATGAGTGGTTTTGTTGCAGAATTGATAGTATTTTTTGGAATAATTACCAGCCAAAAATTTTTTTTAATGCCAAAAATAGTAATCACTTTTGTAATGGCAATTGGAATGATATTAACTCCTATTTATTCATTATCTATGTTACGGCAAATGTTCTATGGGTACAAGCTATTTAATGCCCCAAACTCTTATTTTTTTGATTCTGGACCACGGGAGTTATTTGTTTTGATCTCGATTCTTCTACCCGTAATAGGTATTGGTATTTATCCCGATTTCGTTCTCTCACTATCAGCGGACAAGGCCGAAGCTATTATATCGAATTTTTTTTTGTAGATAGTTTTCATGACTAAAAAAAATCAAAAAGAAATCCCATGATTTTAAAAAGAGTTCGTTATCCAATGAACAAAGAAATCCTTTTTCTTCTCTTACTCTTAAGTTAAATAAAAAGAAGAAGTCAAATAATTTAAATTAAAAAATTTAATTTAAATTAAATTGTGACCAACTGCCAAAGGCATTTGTAAGAACCTTTTGAATCGCCGCACTGCTTGATTCAAAAGGTTCTCGGCATCTTACACTAACACCAAGTTTCGTTTCGATCTCCGCGCTGTCCTATGTTTGTATTCATCAAACCCTTTCTTCAATTCAAATAGGTGTTAATTAAATGAACCATAACTATGTAACCCTATTCCTAATAGATTGACTCCGAAATAGCATATCCAAATTATAAGAAAGCCCATAGAAGCCACAATTGCGGAATTTACACCTTCCCATTTTGTATTTGTTCGAGTATGTAAATAAATCCCGAATATCGTCCAAGTAATAAATGCCCAAGTTTCTTTTGGATCCCAATTCCAATAAGACCCCCACGCCTCATTAGCCCATACTGCTCCCGAAAGAATACCTGTGGTTAAAAAGATAAATCCTAAACTAATAATACGATAACTCCAACGATCCAATTGTTGAATCACTTGATACCTGTAATAATTTCTAGCGGAAAGACTATTTAGAAAAACATTCTTTTTTTCGTTCATGTATTGGATTTCACTGAAACAAAATGACCCATTTACATGTACAAAATTTTTTCTTTTCAAAAAAAGCCTTATCACTTTTCGAAATGTAATGACTAGAAGAGCCGTGGATAATAATGATCCACATAAAAGAGCTGCATAGCCCAATACCATCATACTTACGTGCATCATTAACCACTGGACTTGGAGAGCGGGTACTAATATTCTGGATTGATGCATTTTGGTTAAAAAACCCGAAGTCGCAAAGCCTTGGGTAAAAAAAGCACTTGGTGCCGTTATAGCGCTTAAATGATTTTGATTATTTTTAAAATCAAAAATCTTATGAATAATAGATAAACTCCATGAAAGAAAGATTAATGATTCATATAAATCACTTAATGGGAAATGTCTCGAGTAAACCCAACGGGTGATTAATAATCCTGTTAGACAGAAAGCGGTAGCTGTCATCCCCCTTTCTGATGAAGCATATAGCCCTCTGATTTCATCGACTAAGAAGGTTATTAAATAAATTGTAATTCCAATTGAAACGACCGAAAAGGATATATGCGTTAATATACGCTCCAAAGTTGAAAATATCATAAAAAAAAAAAAAAAATTAAAAGCGAGAATACCTCAAATATACAGAATGGAAATCATAAATTAAATTCCTTAGAGCACTTTTTTTGTATATCTTTTTACAGATGCTATGCCGCCACTCGGACTCGAACCGAGATGCTCTAGCACTGCTTCCTAAGAGCAGCGTGTCTACCGATTTCACCATAGCGGCTTGCTCGAAATCATAATACCCTATTATTAGTCAATCGTCGAGATTGAAAGAGTCTATTTCAATGGATTTTTATTCATCAATTTGAAATTTGAATGTTTACTAAAAACAAAAAACATTGAAAGGGCTATTTAAAGATTCCGCCCCTTCTTTTGTTGTTGTATTTAATTATTTAAGGTTTCAGTTTTATTTAACTTAACTTTCAGAGTTTCTTCTTTGATAAACTAGAACCTTGTAATGGTTGTAACTAAATAGTTCTAACTTCACTCCAGGGAACAACTCAAAAAGGGTTTCTTTCTTTTTTTTTTTCATTTTTTAGAACTTTTGTGTTTGTGTTGTCGTAATTTTAGGTTTTTTCTTTTTTTTTTTCACTATTAATTTGTCCTAGGATTGATCAAATCAATTAGGTATTGGGCTGCACGTATTATAGAAAATAAAAAAAAAAATTCTTATTGTTTATGGTGGGGTGATGGGGAAAATAAGAATCCCCATCCTGGGAATAAAAAAATAGTAAAATAAAAAGAAAGGTGAAACTTTCGAGTTTGTCTTGATTCCGTTTTCAAATAAAAAAAAAAAAGGACTTTTTTTTTTTTATTTATTTATTTTTATTTTCGAATTCAGTAGACAAATCAATTGGTTCAAAACATTACAAAAGGGAATGTTTACTTACTTTTTCGATTTTTCTAAATTCTATAGTATAAATTCGAAACACAATTAACTCATTTTTGTGTCTGGGGGATTCAGATTATTTCAACCTTTGAAGATTATTTCAACCTTTGATTATTTATTTGTTGTACAAAAAAAACTTTTTGAATTCCCAGTAGCAAGGGATTTCGCTAACGAAAAAGCCTTCAACGCTGCCCAGTACCCCCCCTTTTTCCAAAGATTTTTACGAATACGTTTTTTTAATATAGAAGTACGTTTTTTTGGAACTGCCATTCAAAAAAGAAAAGGTTAGTCATTGATCAAATTGGATGTGAAAGACATCTATTGTTAAAATGTTAAAACAAATCATTTTTTAGTTTTACGGTTCATTTCATTATCTGTTTATTTTTTTTTATACACTAACTACCTTTAGAAAAAAGAAATAAATCGAAATATGCAAAAATGGCATAAAATCTTACTAGAACAAAAAATAAATAAATAAATAAATGGAATAAGGGATTTTTTCAATTTATATTCCCTAAATATTGGAGAATAAAGGAATTCGTATTCCGGAGTTATTGGCGGCACCCTTAGATACCTATTCAAATCGATATCTATAGGACGGATTGGGCCATATAACAGAAATAGAATTGGTTGAAGTTGATAAAAAAAAGAAAAAGCCCTTCCGCCCTTATCTCTGTCTATTTTCGGCCTGCTACATTTATCCATGAAAAATACATCGAACAGGTTTTATCTACCCAACCATTTTTGTCTAGTAATTGGTTATTAAATGTCTTTTTTTATAATTAAATGTCTTTTATTATAATTATAATAGTAGACAATCAATACGTGCCGAGATGAACTAGTTAATGGTTGTGAATAAACAAAGAATAAAAAAACTAATTCGTATTTTATTGGGGAACGGTAGGGGTCAGCCTATGATTTATATCAAATTTAATTTTGTGTAATTCTTTCGTCTTGATCTATGGACATAAATTAGTGTAATTAGAGAATAATAAGTGAAGTTTGAATTTGCTCTATCTTCCTAAAAATCTTACGTAGTATAAAGTAGAAAATAATTATTTATTTTTGACTAGTAGCTTAGTTAGAACATTTGATTGTTTTTAACTCTTCATTTTTTTGAAGTTGGTGGGAAAGATTCAAAATAACTATGAATAGAAAAAGCGAATTTTATTTAAGTTTTTCATTTTAATACCTTAACCTTAATTTTTTTATTAATCCCTTTTCAGTTTAAAAGAGATAAGAACCGGTGAATCAGAAACACTGAATTAAGAATAAAAAACAATTATTATTACTTTATTGATTTTATGGAACATACATATCAATATTCCTGGATCATACCTTTAGTTCCACTTCCAGTCCCTATGTTAATAGGGGTGGGACTTCTATTTTTTCCGACCGCAACAAAAAATCTTCGCCGTATGTGGGCTTTTATTAGTATTTTATTGTTAAGTATAGTTATGATTTTTTCGATCGATCTATCTATTGAGCAAATAGATAGAACTTCGATCTATCAATCCCTAAGGACTTGGACCATCACTAGTGATTTGTCTTTCGAGTTCGGATACTTTATTGATCCACTTACTTCTATTATGTCAATATTAATCACTACAGTTGGAATTCTGGTTCTTATTTATAGTGACAATTATATGTCTCATGATCAAGGATATTTGAGATTTTTTGCTTATATGAGTTTTTTCAATGCTTCAATGTTAGGATTAGTTACAAGTTCGAATTTCATACAAATTTATATTTTTTGGGAATTGGTTGGAATGTGCTCTTATCTATTAATCGGGTTTTGGTTCACACGACCTATTGCGGCAGGCGCCTGTCAAAAAGCATTTGTAACTAATCGTGTAGGGGATTTTGGATTATTATTAGGGATCTTAGGTCTTTATTGGCTAACAGGCAGTTTCGAATTTCGGGATTTGTTCGAAATATTGAAAAACTTGATTTATAATAATGAGGTTAACCTTTTATTTGTTACTTTGTGTGCATTTCTATTATTTGCCGGCCCGGTTGCTAAATCCGCGCAATTCCCTCTTCATGTATGGTTACCCGATGCCATGGAAGGGCCTACTCCTATTTCGGCTCTTATCCATGCTGCTACTATGGTAGCGGCGGGAATTTTTCTTGTAGCTCGGCTTCTTCCACTTTTCATAGTCATACCATACGCAATGAATCTAATATCTTTGATAGGGATAATAACAGTATTTTTAGGAGCTACTTTAGCTCTTGCTCAACAAGATATTAAGAGAGGTTTAGCTTATTCTACAATGTCTCAATTGGGTTATATGATGTTAGCTCTAGGTATGGGGTCTTATCGAGCCGCTTTATTTCATTTGATTACTCATGCCTATTCCAAAGCCTTGTTGTTTTTAGGATCCGGATCAATTATTCATTCAATGGAAGCTATTGTTGGATATTTTCCAGATAAAAGCCAGAATATGGTTCTTATGGGTGGGTTAAGAAAGCATGTGCCGATTACAAAAACCGCTTTTTTAGTAGGTACTCTTTCTCTTTGTGGTATTCCACCTCTCGCCTGTTTTTGGTCCAAGGATGAAATTCTTAATGATACTTGGTTGTATTCGCCGATTTTCGCAACAATAGCTTTTTTCACAGCCGGATTAACCGCATTTTATATGTTTCGAATTTATTTACTTACTTTTGAGGGGCCTTTCAACTTTTGCTTGCAAAATTACAGTGGCAAAAAAAGAAATTCCTTATATTCAATATCTCTATGGGGTAAAGAAGAACCAAAACCGATTAAAAACAAATTTCATTTAGTTGCTTTATTAACAATGAATAATAATAAAAGGGCTTCTTTTTTTGCGAAGAAGACTCATCGAATTGCTAGTACTGTAACAAATATGCCCTTTATTACTATTTTTCCTTTTGGCGCTGCCAAGACTTTTTGTTATCCTCACGAATCAGACAATACTATATTATTTGTTATGCTTGTATTAGTCCTATTTCCTTTGTTTGTTGGAGCGATAGGAATTCCTTTGAATCAAGAAGTAATCGAGTCGGATATTTTATCAAAATTGTTAACTCCATCTATAAATCTGTTACAACAAAATTCAACTCATTTTGTTGATTGGTATGAAGTTGTAAAAAATCCAACCCTTTCCGTCAGTATAACGTATTTTGGAATACTTCTAGCCTACTTTTTATATAAACCCTTTTATTCATCTTTACACAATTGGAACATATTGAATTTTTTTGCTAAAAGAGGACC